TTAAAAATAAGCTAAATAAAGCTTTTGGGTTCATACCTCAAATATAAAGGAAATCCTTTTTTTTAAAATTAATAAAGTGCCTGATTAAAGGATTATTCTGATAGGATAAATTATGTAATTTTATTACCTTTATTATATTTTATAGAATTAAACTATATCTAATAACTTCAAAAATTATTGTGCATCTTACACTAAAATATAATTATATAATATGAATAAATTTCATTTTAGAATATTTCAATTCTTATTTTTTATTCTTTTATTATCTAATTCTAATAAAATATTTTTTTTATTTATTTTATTTTTTAGAACATTAATTTCTATTTCTGCTAATTCATGATTAGGATGCTGAATTGGATTAGAAATTAATTTATTAAGATTTATCCCCCTTATTTCTACCCCCAATAATCTTTTAAATTCAGAAGCTTCATTAAAATATTTTATTACTCAATCAATTGCCTCAATTAATTTTCTATTTTCAATTTTATTAAGATTATTTTTAATAAAAAATTTTTTATTCAATAATTTTTTTTCTATTATTATTAATTCTTCCTTATTAATAAAAATAGGTTCAACCCCATTTCATTTTTGATTTCCTAATGTAATAGAAGGTCTTTCCTGATTTAATTGTTTTATTTTAATAACATGACAAAAAATTACCCCTATAATTTTATTATCTTATTATTTTAATTTAAATTTTTTATATTTTATTATAATTTTTAATGTTTTAATTGGAGCTATTGGAAGATTTAATCAAACTTCCTTACGTAAATTAATAGCTTTCTCTTCAATTAATAATTTAGGTTGAATAATTTCTTCTATTATTATTAGTGAAAATCTCTGAATAATTTATTTTATTTTTTATTCAATTTTTACATTTATTATATGTTTTTTATTTTATATTATTAATACTTTTTTTATTAATCAATTATTTTTTTTTAATATAAATTTTTTAATTAAAATTTCAATTATAATTAATTTTCTTTCTTTAGGAGGATTACCCCCTTTTTTAGGATTTTTCCCTAAGTGAATTGTCATTAATTATTTATTAAATAATAATTTTTTTATTATTTCTTTTATTTTTATTATATCAAGTTTAATTTTATTATTTGTTTATATTCGAATTATTTATTCTTCTTTATTATTTTTTTCCTTAAAATTAAAATGATTTAAAATTTATATTAAAAATAATTTTTTAATTTTAATTTATTCTTTTAATTTTATTTCTTTAACAGGTATAATTATTAGAACTTTTTTTTTTTAAGGTTTTAAGTTAATTATAAACTAATAATCTTCAAAATTATTTATAAAGAAATTTCTTTAAGCCTTAGTATATTTACACCTTAAAATTTGCAATTTTAAATCATTATTGAATATAAGACTATATAATAAAAGAGATTATTTCTCGTTAATAAATTTACAATTTATCGCTTATAACTCAGCCATTTTATTTAGCGAAAATGACTTTTTTCTACAAATCATAAGGATATTGGAACTTTATATTTTATTTTTGGAATTTGAGCAGGAATAGTAGGTACTTCTTTAAGTTTATTAATTCGAACTGAATTAGGAAATCCAGGCTCATTAATTGGAGATGATCAAATTTATAATACTATTGTAACTGCTCATGCTTTTATTATAATTTTTTTTATAGTAATACCTATTATAATTGGAGGATTTGGAAATTGATTAGTGCCACTTATATTAGGAGCCCCTGATATAGCTTTCCCCCGAATAAATAATATAAGATTTTGACTTTTACCTCCATCATTAATCTTATTAATTTCAAGAAGAGTTGTTGAAAATGGAGCAGGAACAGGATGAACAGTTTATCCCCCACTTTCATCTAATATTGCTCATGCAGGATCTTCCGTTGATTTAGCTATTTTTTCATTACATTTAGCTGGTATTTCCTCAATTTTAGGAGCAATTAATTTTATTACAACTATTATTAATATACGAGTTAATAATATATCTTTTGATCAAATACCATTATTTGTTTGATCTGTTGGTATTACAGCTCTTCTACTATTATTATCTTTACCCGTATTAGCTGGAGCTATCACTATACTTCTTACAGATCGTAATTTAAATACTTCATTTTTTGATCCTGCTGGAGGTGGTGATCCAATTCTTTATCAACATTTATTTTGATTTTTTGGGCATCCAGAAGTTTATATTTTAATTTTACCAGGTTTTGGTATAATTTCCCATATAATTTCTCAAGAAAGAGGTAAAAAAGAAACTTTTGGATATTTAGGAATAATTTATGCTATAATAGCAATTGGTCTTCTTGGATTTATTGTTTGAGCTCATCATATATTTACAGTAGGTATGGATATTGATACACGAGCTTATTTTACATCAGCTACTATAATTATTGCTGTTCCAACAGGAATTAAAATTTTTAGTTGATTAGCTACACTTCATGGAACTCAAATTAATTATAGCCCATCAATATTATGAAGATTAGGATTTATTTTTTTATTTACAGTAGGAGGTTTAACAGGAGTTGTTTTAGCTAATTCTTCAATTGATATTACTCTTCATGATACTTATTATGTTGTAGCTCATTTCCATTATGTTTTATCTATGGGAGCTGTATTTGCTATTTTTGGAGGATTTATTCATTGATATCCTTTATTTACAGGATTATCTATAAATCCTTACTTATTAAAAATTCAATTTATTTCAATATTTATTGGAGTTAATTTAACTTTTTTCCCTCAACATTTTTTAGGTTTAGCTGGAATACCTCGACGTTATTCAGATTATCCTGATAGTTTTATTTCATGAAATATTATTTCCTCATTTGGTTCTTATATTTCTCTTTTTTCAATAATTATAATAATACTTATTGTATGAGAATCTATAATTAATCAACGTTTAATTCTTTTTTCCTTAAATATATCTTCATCTATCGAATGATATCAAAATTTACCCCCAGCTGAACATTCTTATAATGAATTACCTATTTTAAGTAACTTCTAATATGGCAGACTATATGTAATGGATTTAAACCCCATTTATAAAGGATTATCCTTTTTTTAGAATATGGCAACATGATCTAATCTTAATTATCAAAATAGAGCTTCCCCATTAATAGAACAAATTATTTTTTTTCATGATCATACTTTAATTATTTTAATTATAATTACAATTTTAGTTTCATATTTAATAATCAGTTTATTTTTTAATAAATATATTAATCGATTTTTATTAGAAGAACAAATAATTGAATTAATTTGAACTATTTTACCTGCAATTACTCTTATTTTTATTGCTTTACCTTCTTTACGACTTTTATATTTATTAGATGAACTTAATAATCCTTTAATTACCTTAAAATCAATTGGTCATCAATGATACTGAAGATATGAATATTCAGATTTTAATAATGTTGAATTTGATTCATATATAATTCAATCAACTAATAATTTAAATAATTTTCGTTTATTAGATGTTGATAACCGAATTATTTTACCTATAAATAATCAAATTCGTATTTTAATTACAGCTACTGATGTTATCCATTCATGAACTATTCCTTCCTTAGGAGTAAAAGTTGATGCTAATCCTGGTCGATTAAATCAAACAAGATTTTTTATTAACCGACCCGGTTTATTTTTTGGACAATGCTCTGAAATTTGTGGGGCAAATCATAGTTTTATACCTATTGTAATTGAAAGAATCTCAATTAAAAATTTTATTAATTGAATTAATAATTATTCATCATTAGATGACTGAAAGCAAGTACTGGTCTCTTAAACCATTTAATAGTAAATTAGCAATTACTTCTAATGAAAAATAAAAGAATTAGTTAATTTATAACATAAATATGTCAAATTTAAATTATTACTTTAGTAATATTCTTTTATTCCTCAAATAATACCTATTAATTGAATTTTTTCATTAATTTTTTTTATTAGAATTTTTATTATTTTTAATATTATAAATTATTTTATCTTTAATTATAAAAATATTAATTATATTAATAATAACAGTAAAAAATTACTAAAAAATAATTTTTATTGAAAATGATAAATAATTTATTTTCAATTTTTGATCCTTCTACTAATATTTTTAATTTATCAATTAATTGAATAAGAACTTTTATTGGTTTATTATTTATTCCATATTCTTTTTGATTAATTCCAAATCGTCATTTTATTTTTTGAAATTTTATTTCATTTAAATTACATGAAGAATTTAAAACTCTTTTAGGACCTAATAGATATAATGGATCAACTTTTATTTTTATTTCATTATTTTTTTTTATTCTATTTAATAATTTTTTAGGATTATTCCCATATATTTTTACTAGAACTAGTCATTTAAATATTTCCTTATCTTTAGCATTAACTTTATGATTAAGATTTATAATTTATGGATGAATTAATAATACACAACATATATTTATTCATATAATCCCTCAAGGAACTCCCACTATTTTAATACCTTTTATAGTATTAATTGAAACAATTAGAAATATTATTCGTCCTGGAACTTTAGCTGTACGTCTTACAGCTAATATAATTGCTGGTCATTTATTATTAACTTTATTAAGTAATACAGGAACAAATATACCTAATTATTTACTAATTATTTTAATTATTATTCAAATTCTTTTATTAATTTTAGAATCTGCCGTAGCAATTATTCAATCCTACGTTATTACTATTTTAAGTACTCTTTATTCTAGTGAAGTTAATTAATAAATGACATCTAATCACAATCACCCATATCATTTAGTAGATTATAGACCTTGACCATTAACTGGAGCTATTGGAGTAATAACTTTAGTCACTGGTTTAGTAAAATGATTTCATAATTTTAATTTAAATCTACTTATTTTAGGATATATCATTGTTTTATTAACTATATATCAATGATGACGAGATATTTGCCGAGAAGGAACATTTCAAGGAAAACATACAATTTTAGTTACTAAAGGATTACGATGAGGAATAATTTTATTTATTGTATCAGAAATTTTTTTTTTCGTTTCATTTTTTTGAGCATTTTTTCATAGAAGTCTTTCCCCTAATATTGAAATTGGATCTATATGACCACCTATAAGAATTACACCCTTTAATCCATTTCAAATTCCTCTACTTAATACAATTATTTTAATTACTTCAGGTATCACAGTTACATGAGCTCATCATGCTTTAATAGAAAATAATTTTACCCAAACTTTACAAAGTTTATTAATTACTGTGTTATTAGGTATTTATTTCACAATTCTTCAAGCTTATGAATATATTGAAGCCCCTTTTTCAATTGCTGATAGAATTTACGGATCAACATTTTTTATAGCTACAGGATTCCATGGACTTCATGTTATTATCGGAACTATTTTTTTATTAACATGTTTTTTTCGACATTTAAATAATCATTTTTCTAACTCTCATCATTTTGGATTTGAAGCAGCTGCATGATATTGACATTTTGTTGATGTAGTATGATTATTCCTTTATATTTCAATCTATTGATGAGGAAATTAACTATTTATATAATATATTTAGTATATTTGACTTCCAATCAAAAAGTTTAATTTTTTTTTAATATAAATAATTATTTTAATAATAACAATATCCTTAATTATAATTATTATTTCTAATATTTTTATAATAATTTCATTTATTATTTCAAAAAAATCTTTTCTTGATCGAGAAAAATGTTCACCTTTTGAATGTGGATTTGACCCTAAATCATTATCTCGTATTCCATTTTCTTTACATTTCTTTTTAATCACAGTAATTTTTTTAATTTTTGATGTAGAAATTGCATTAATTTTCCCTATAATTCCTACTTTTTTTAGAGTTAATTTTATTACTTGATTTAAAATTAATTTTTTTTTTATTATTATTTTATTATTAGGACTTTATCATGAATGAAATCAAAATATACTTAATTGAACAAATTAAGGATTATAGTTTATTTAAAACATTTGATTTGCATTCAAATAATATTGAATTTCAATTTATCTTAAATAAGAAGCAATTTGCATTTAATTTCGACTTAAAAGATAGAGTTTATAACTCCTTATTTATTAATTGAAACCAAAAAGAGGTATATCACTGTTAATGATAAAATTGAATTATAAATTCCAATTAAGAAATATATAATAATTAAGCTGCTAACTTAATTTTTAGTGAATAAAATCATTAATATTTCTTTTTAATATATATATATATATAATATGTATATTTATATAGTTTAAATAAAACTTTACATTTTCATTGTAAAAATAAAAAACCTTTTTTTTTATAAATATTTAAAGATTAAAAAATCACCCTAATATCTTCAATATTATACTCTTATTAAGCTATTTAAATAAATTATAATTAAAATAATAAAAATTATTATTCATAAAATAAATCTAAATAAATAAATTTTAAAATTATTTATTTGATAAATTATATTAATTAAAGAATAAATTTTAATAATTTTATATATACCTTGCCCTCTATATATTTCTCTTCACCCTATATCAATATTTTTTCTTAAAATTTGACCAAATTTTAAAAAATAATAATTTAAACCATAAGTTGATAAATTAGGTAAAAATCATATTAACGTTATAAATCTTCTTAAATTATAAAATATTAAATATTTATTTAAAGAATAAATATTTATATTACTAATTAATCATCCTATTAATATTCCGATAAAACTAACATAAATTACTATTATTTTTAAAGAAATTGGTAAATAAATTATATAAGGATAATAAAAAATTAATCAACTTAAAAATCTCCCAGAAATTAATCTTATAAATAATAAAATAAATATACTTTTTAACATAATGTAATCTTCATCATATAAATTATAAGTAGATAATAAATTATAATCATTAATTATTAAATATATAAGTAAACGAATAGTATAAAATATTGTCAACCCTGTAGAAAAATAATATAAATAAAAAATTAATAAATTTAAATTTCTTATTCTTACTATTTCTAAAATTATATCCTTAGAATAAAATCCAGCTAAAAAAGGAATTCCGCATAAAGCTAAATTAGAAATATTTATACATAAAGAAGTTAATGGAATATAAAGTCTAATTCCTCCTATTATACGAATATCTTGATTATTATTTATTATATGAATAATTAATCCAGCACATATAAATAATAAAGCTTTAAATATTGCATGAGTTAATAAATGAAAAAAAGCCAAATCATAAAATCCTATTCTTAAAATTCTTATTATTAAACCTAATTGTCTTAATGTAGATAAAGCAATAATTTTTTTTAAATCAAATTCATAATTTGCACAAATACCAGATATTATTATAGTTAAACCAGAAAGTAATAATAAAAATTTTAAAAAATATATTTCAATTAATAAATTATTAAATCGAATTAATAAATAAACCCCAGCAGTTACTAAAGTAGAAGAATGAACCAAAGCAGAAACAGGAGTTGGAGCTGCTATAGCAGCAGGTAATCAAGAACTAAAAGGAATTTGAGCTCTTTTTGTCATAGCTGCAATAATTACTAATAATCTAATAACTTTTATAGAAAAATCATTTCTTATAAAATTTAAATAAAAAATATAATTTCATCTTCCATAATTTAATATTCAAGAAACTAACATTAAAATCATAATATCCCCTACTCGATTTGATAAAGCAGTTAATATACCAGCATTATAAGATTTAATATTTTGATAATAAATTACTAAACAATAAGAAACTAACCCTAAACCATCTCAACCTAAAAAAATTCTAATTATATTAGGTCTAATAATTAATAAAATTATAGAAAATACAAATAACAAAACTAAAATAATAAATCGATTTAAATTTAACTCTGATCTTATATAACTTTTTCTATAAAAAATAACTGAAGAAGAAATTAAAGATACAAATATTATAAACAACAAAGATATTCAATCCAATAAAATAGAAAATACAATATTAAATGAATTAAAAGAGATAATTTCCCATTCTAAAAAAATAACTATATTATTTATAATAAAATAAATTATTGAAAAAAAATTAATTAACATAAAAAAAAATAAAAAAAAAAATCTAATAAAACAAATAGAAAATTTATTAATAACTTAAAATGAAATTTCTCATATATTTGACTCCACAAATCAATATTTTAATTTTAAATTATTTAAGTAAAATCAAATTATTCTATAATCAATTTTTAGAATTAAAATATTTAAAGGTAATCAATGTAATAATAAAACTAAATATTCTCGAGAAGTACCAGTATAAAATCTATAAACTCTTATATTATATTTTCCATGTTGAGTGTAAGAATATAAATATAATCTATAACCAGCTCTAAAAAATGAAATACACATTAATATAATTATTCTTAATCAAGATCATCTTACTAGTCTATTAATTAATCTAATTTCACCTATTAAATTTAATGAAGGGGGGGCCGCTATATTAGAAGATATTATTAAAAATCATCATAAACTTATTGAAGGTATAAAATTTATCATCCCCTTATTAATAAATAATCTCCGACTATTTAATCGTTCATAATTTATATTAGATAAACAAAACATTCCAGAAGAACATAAACCATGACCAATTATTAAAATATAAGAACCTATATAACCTCAATAATTTATTGTTATAATTCCCCCAATTACAATTCTTATATGAGCTACAGATGAATAAGCAATTAAAGATTTTATATCAATTTGACAAAAACATTTTAAGCTAATGTAAAAACCCCCAATTAATCTAATTACCACTCAAATATATCTTATCTTTAAATTAATTTTTTGTAAAATAATTATAATACGTAAAAGTCCATAACCTCCTAACTTTAATATAATTGCCGCTAAAATTATAGATCCAGAAATTGAAGCTTCTACATGAGCCTTAGGAAGTCATAAATGAACAAAATATATAGGTATTTTTACTAAAAAAGCAATAATTAATCTTAAATATAAAATTATTAAATTATAATCATAAAATTTTAAAAAATAAATTATTATATAATTTATATTTTTATAAACATAAAAAATTCCTAATAATAAAGGTAAAGAAGCAAACAATGTATAAAACAATAAATATATCCCTGCTTGAATTCGTTCAGGTTGATATCCTCAACCAATAATTAACATTAAAGTTGGGATTAATCTTCTTTCAAAAAATAGATAAAATAAAAATAAATTTATTACTCTAAAAGTTAAATATAATATTAATATTAAAAAAATAATATTACATAAAAATAAACTAGAATAAAAATTATTTTTATATAATGCTTCTCTTGCTATTACTATTAATCTTCTAATTCAAATTCTTAATAAAATTAAACCATAAGAAATTATATCATATCCTAATATATATCTTAAACTACAAAAATTTATAATACTAATAGTAGAATTTATAAATATTAATATTATAAATATTAATAATATTTGGACCAATCAAAATATATTTTTTTTAAAACATAAAGGAATTATAAAAAATATTATAAATAATAATTTTATCATTAAATTAAATTAAAACTTTGAAAATAATCATTCCCATGAGTTCGAATTATAGACACTAAAATAGATAAACCTAATGCTCCTTCACACACAGAAAAAACTAAAAATACTATTAATATATATAAACTATAATCAATTATCATTAAATATAATAATATTAAAAAAAAAATTCTTAATACTATAAATTCTAAACTTATTAATACAATTAATAAATGTTTATGTTTAGAAACAAAAATTATATTTCCAAATATAAATATAATAATAATAATTAATCTTATATTTAACATTTGTTTTAAGTTTTTATAGTTTAAAAAAAACTTTGGTCTTGTAAATCAAAAATAAGAATTTTTCTTTAAAAACTTCAAAGAAAAAGATTTTCTTTATCTATAATCTCCAAAATTATTATTTTTATAAACTATTCTTTGATATTTTAAAAATAATTTTATCTATTTTTTTAATTTCAATTTCAATTTTATTATATTTTATTAATCATCCTCTTGCAATAGGAATTTTAATTTTAATTCAAACTCTTTTCACATGCTTAATTTCAGGAATATTAATTAATACTTATTGATTTTCATATATTCTTTTTTTAATTTTCCTAGGAGGTTTATTAGTTTTATTTATTTATGTTTCAAGAGTAGCTTCAAATGAATTATTTAAAATTCATTTTACTGAAAAATTTTCATATATTTATATTATTTTTATTATAATTTTTAGAATTTTATATAAAAATAATTTAATTTGAATAAATTTTTCATTTAATGATGAAATAATTAATTTTTTTAATTCAAATTTATTTTTCAATAATGAATATAATTTTAACTTATCTAAATTATATAATAATCAAAATTATTTTATAATAATAATATTAATTATTTATTTATTTATTACTTTAGTTGCAATTGTAAAAATTACTAATATTTTTTTTGGTCCATTACGATCATTTAACTAATGATAAATTTATTCAAACCTATTCGTAAAACTCACCCAGTAATTAAAATTATCAATGGATCATTAATCGATCTTCCTTCACCATCAAATATTTCTTCATGATGAAATTTTGGTTCTTTATTAGCTTTATGTTTAATAATTCAAATCTTAACCGGATTATTTTTAACTATATATTATACAGCTAATATTGATTTAGCATTTTTTAGAGTTAATTATATTTGCCGAAATGTTAATTATGGCTGATTAATTCGAACTTTACACGCTAATGGAGCATCATTTTTTTTTATTTGTATTTACTTTCATATTGGACGAGGAATTTATTATGAATCTTTTAATTTAAAATTTACTTGAATAATTGGAGTTATTATTTTATTTTTATTAATAGCTACAGCTTTTATAGGTTATGTACTACCTTGAGGACAAATATCCTTCTGAGGAGCTACAGTAATTACTAATTTATTATCTGCAATTCCTTATTTAGGAACCATATTAGTTAATTGAATTTGAGGAGGATTTGCAGTTGATAATGCAACTTTAACTCGATTTTACACTTTTCATTTTCTATTCCCTTTTATTATTCTCATATTAACTATAATTCATTTATTATTCCTTCATCAAACAGGATCTAATAATCCTTTAGGAATTAATAGAAACTTAGATAAAATTCCTTTCCACCCATTTTTTACATTTAAGGATTTAATTGGATTTATTATTTTAATTTCAATTTTAACTTTTCTTTCTCTTATTAATCCATATTTATTAGGAGATCCTGATAATTTTATTCCTGCTAATCCTTTAGTTACTCCAATTCATATTCAACCAGAATGATATTTTTTATTTGCTTACGCAATTCTCCGATCAATCCCTAATAAATTAGGAGGAGTAATTGCTTTAGTAATATCTATTTTAATTTTAATTATTTTACCTTTTACCTTTAATAAAAAAATTCAAGGTATCCAATTTTATCCTTTAAATCAAATTTTATTTTGATTATTAATTACAACAATTATTTTATTAACTTGAATTGGAGCTCGATCTGTTGAAGACCCTTATATTATTACAGGTCAAATCCTAACATTAATTTATTTTTCTTATTTTATTATTAATCCAATTTTAAATAAATTTTGAGATAAATTAATTTTCAATTATTAATTAATGAGCTTGTATAAGCATTTGTTTTGAAAACTTAAGAAAGAATATTTATTCTATTAATTTATACTAAATTTATTTTATATATTAAAATTATTTTTAATCCTATAAAAAATAATAAATAATTTAAAGATAAAGGTAAATAACTCTTTCAACATAAATACATTAATTTATCATAACGATAACGAGGTAATGTCCCCCGAACTCAAATAAAAAAAAAAGATAAAAATACTAATTTTAAGTAAAATATTAAATTTAACTCATAACCTCCCATATAAATAATAACAAATAATAATCTTATAAATAAAATTCTAGAATATTCAGCTAAAAAAATTAAAGCAAATCCACCTCTTCTATATTCAATATTAAATCCAGAAACTAATTCTCTCTCTCCTTCAGCAAAATCAAAAGGAGTACGATTAGTTTCTGCTATTAATGAAGACAAAAAACATATTCTTAATGGTATTATTATTATTATTAATCAAATTAAATATTGATATTCTCTAAATTTAATTATATTAAAATCTATAATTAAAATAATACTAGATATTAAAATTAAAGATAATCTTACTTCATAAGAAATTGTTTGAGCTACTGCACGTAAACCCCCTAATAAAGAATAATTTCTATTAGAAGACCAACCAGCAATTAATAAAGTATAAACCCCAATTCTTGTGCATCTTAAAAAAAATAATAAACCTAAATTAAAATTAATTATATTAAAAATATAGGGAATTAATATTCAAATTATTAAAGATAATATAAATCTTACAACAGGAGAAAAATAAAAAGAATAATAATTTGAATAATTTAAATAAACTTGTTCTTTAGAAAATAATTTAATAGCATCACAAAATGGTTGTAAAATTCCTATTATTCCTATTTTATTTGGACCTTTACGAATTTGAATATATCCTAAAACTTTCCGCTCTAATAATGTTAAAAAAGCAACACCAATTAAAACCCCAATTAATAAAATTAAAATTCCAATAAAAATATTATATAAATCTTTTATTATCATATACTATTTATATAATATAATTATATATTTATGACTTCTAAAATCATCACATTTATCTGTCAAAATAGTAATTATTATTATTAATATTCACTGAATTTTAATTATTAAAAATATTTGATCCTTTCGTACTAAAATATTTTTTTTTATTAAAGATAGAAACCAACCTGGCTCACACCGGTTTGAACTCAGATCATGTAAGATTTTAATGATCGAACAGATCAAAATTTTAAACTTTTGCATTTAAATTTTATCTTAATCCAACATCGAGGTCGCAAACTTTTTTTCTTATTTGTACTAAAAAAAAATATTACGCTGTTATCCCTAAGGTAATTTTTTCTTTTAATCATAAAAAATGGATCAATTAATCACTTATTTATGTTTCAACTTGAAAAAAAGTTATATTAATTTTTTTATCACCCCAATAAAATATTAATTTTATTTTTAATATTTATTTATATATATAATCTTAAATAATTTTAATATAAAACTCTATAGGGTCTTCTCGTCTTTTAAATTTATTTTAGCTTTTTAACTAAAAAATTAAATTTTATATTTACATTAGAGACAGTTTATATTTCATCAAATCTTTCATACAAGTCTTCAATTAAAAGACTAATGATTATGCTACCTTTGTACAGTCAATATACTGCAGCCCTTTAATATATTTATCAGTGGGCAGATTAGACTTTAAATTATTTCCTAAAAGACATGTTTTTGATAAACAAGTGAATATAAAATTTTGCCGAATTCCTTTAATTTATTTTTAACTAATTAAATTATATTTTTAATATAATATACTAATTTTATCATTATTACTAATTTTTTTTTATTTTTATTATTATTTTATATAAAATTAAATTTTTTATTAAATTTTATTAAAAATAAAATTTTTTATAATAAATTAAAATTTTTAAACAATATAAATTTTAAAATTTTTATTTTTATTTTAATTAATTATAATTTTTTATAATAAAGCTTATCCCTTAATATATTTAATTTTAAAATTTTATTTTTAATTATAATTAAAAATAAAATTTTTTAAATTTAAAATTAAATTTTTTTCTAAAATAACTAGATATATTTAAAAACGATTAACATTTCATTTCAAATTAATTATTAAAAATAATTTTTCTACATTAACTTTTATAATTAATTAACTCTTTTAAATTCGAGATTTTTTTTAAAAAAAAATATTTTTTAATAAACTCTGATACACAAGATACACTAAATAAAAATTACTTTATTATTAATTTATTTTCAATTATTTCAAATTTCTTTCTCAATACTAATTTACTATAAATAAAATTATTTTTTTTTAAAAAAATACTTCAATATCCCCCAATATTAAAAATTTTTTTATTATTTATAATTTATTAATTTTCCCCCTCAAATTAATTAATTATTTTAATTTCTTTTCAATGTAAATGAAATACTTAATCAAGCTCTAATTTGTTCATTCTAGAAACACTTTCCAGTACCTCTACTTTGTTACGACTTATTTCAATTTTTAAATGAAAGTGACGGGCAATATGTACATATTCCAATTTTTAATCATTTTAATAAACTAATTAAAATTACATTTAAATCCATTTTCAATTAAATTTTACAAAATTCTTTCCACTTAAATATATTTATTGTAATCCATCTTAAACTTAATTATAATCTGCATCTTGATCTGAATTAAATTTTATTTTAAATTTTAAAATATTATTTTTATTAAAAAATATTTTTTTAACAATGATATACAAAATTATAAATTAAGTAAATTTATTCGTGGATTATCAATTATTAGACAGATTCCTCTAAATGAACTAAAATACCGCCATATTATTTAAGTTTCAATAATATTTTATTTACTATTTTAGTATTTTTAATTAAATTTTTAATAATAGGGTATCTAATCCTAGTTTATAATAAAATTTATTAAATCATAATTTTATTCTAATTTTTAATTAAATTAAAATTTCACTTAATAATTTAATATTTAATTTAATTATTTATTATTTATTATATACTGAAATAATTTAATTTAACTTTTGTTTAACCGCAACTGCTGGCACAAAATTAGTTATTAATTTAAATATTACTAAATCTTAATTTCTTAAATTTTTAATTTTAATTACTGCATATTTAAATTAATTATTATTTAAATAATTAAAATTTAATACTAAAATTCACATGTAAAATAAATTTATAATAAAATATAAAAAATATAAAAAATTTATTTATTCACACTATTTTTTACATAGATTTTTTTTTTTTTTTTTTTTATGTTATATATTTAATAAACATTAATAAATTTTTAATATTTCTCTTATTTTTTTTCTAGTAATATTATTATAAAAATTAATTTAATTATAAATCAATTGTAATTCAAATTAAATAAAAATAAATTATAAATATATATTTTAATTAAACAAAAAATTAATGTATATATATATATATTAATTATTTAAATATTTAATTAATTAATATTATTTTTATTAATTAAATATTTAATATATTTATATATATATATGTATTATTTAAATAAAATTTATTAAACCGTAGTTAATAAATTTTATATTAATAATTTAA